TATCTCGGAGGGAGTACCCCTGTAAAAAGATTAAAAATCTTTCACCTTTCTCGGTCACCGAAACATTAAAATAATATAACATATATTACACCCCTTACTCTTAATAAAATAGTAGAACAAATGTATCTATATTTTGATTTGCTGGAATTAAAAATTGCTGATCTTAAATAGAAAGAATAGAAAAACTTTAAATAGAAAAAAAGTCTTAAGAGGGCCCTCAAAATAGGTAAAGTCAGAAAAAAGAATCTATAACCTTCAATTAATACACTTTTTAGAATGGACCATTTTCCAATAAATATTACAAAAGGGGGAAGACCTCTAAGACCTAAAATTATTAAACCTATTATAAAATCATCTTTAACTATAACAAAAATTATCAAAAGTAAAAAACTTGCTATATATAGTAAAAAATAAGTTCATAATCCTCCACAAACTACTCCGACACAAGACCATCCTGTATGGGCAATTGAAGAGCCACCAAGTATTGCACGCAAATTGGTTTGATTTAAACCAATTAGTGCACCTACTAAAGCCCTAATTCCTCCAATCACTATAACAACATACCCTAAAGAATAGCTATTCTCACATAAGTTAATTAATAGAGCAAAAGGAGGAATTTTTTGTCATCCCAACAAAATAAATAGAGCAAATCAATTTAACCCAGAAGCAATCCCAGGAACTCAAAAATGCATTGGAAATACTCCTAGTTTAATAAAAAGAGAAAAAATTAAAATTATCTCAGAAAACTCAAAAATTATAGGGTCTATAAAGTATATAACCCCACCTAATATTAATAAACCTCTTCCTAGAGCCTGAATACAAAAATATTTAATAACAGATTCTTTTCTTAAAGATATAAAACCAGAATCCCTTAATAATAAAGGAATAGCTCCTAAAAATCTTAATTCTAAACCGACCCAACAAATAACTCAATTAGAAGAAGAAATCCTTACTAAAGGTCCTAGGAGTATAACAAAAAGAAATAATAAATTACCAGAAGACATAAAAAGTAGAAGAACTTTGTTCTATGTTTATCAACATCAATGATACCCGTTCATCCGGCGCCTACCTAAATTGAGTTTGAAAAAAAAATTATAATAGAAAAAAAATAGTTCAACCTTATATATGAAACAACCTTTTCATTTAGTCGAATTTAGACCATGACCTTTACTTATTTCCCTTGCTGTATTGTGTATACCAACAGGATTAGTATACTATATTCGAATAGGAGATAGAACTCTTCTAATTCTAGGAGAAGTAATAACTACTTTTATTGCGTATCTCTGATGACGAGATGTTGTACGAGAATCAACTTTTCAAGGACACCATACATCGTATGTAGTAAGTGGATTAAAATTAGGAGTAATCTTATTTATTGTCTCTGAAGTTTGTTTTTTTTTCTCTTTCTTTTGAGCATACTTTCATTCAAGTTTGGCACCTACTATAGAAATTGGTGGGGTTTGACCACCCGTCGGAATTGTAATTTTATCACCTTTCCAAGTTCCACTTCTTAATACTTCAGTTCTTCTTTTATCTGGGGTAAGAATTACTTGAGCTCATCATGCTTTAGAAAAAGGAGATAACCAAAGAGCTTTACAAGGGCTATTTCTTACTTTAACTCTTGGATTTTACTTTATATGGTTACAGTATGGAGAATATGCAGAAACATCTTTTTCTTTTGCTGATAGTGTCTATGGTTCTACTTTTTTTATTGCAACTGGATTCCATGGAGTCCATGTTATAGTAGGTGCAACATTTCTTACAGTTTGTTTTCTTCGAATATACAATATACATTTTGATAAAAACCATCATATAGGATTTATTGCAGCTGCATGATACTGACATTTTGTAGATGTTGTTTGACTATTTTTATATGTTAGAATTTATTGATGAGGATCATTCTAGAATAGCTTAAAATAAAGCACTGACTTTGTAACTCAGAGATAAAATTATTTTTTTCTAGATTTTTTTTTAAGTCAACTAATAATTTTAGAATAACTGTTAAGTTGAAGAATAAATTAAAGATATCAGTAAAAAATACTAAGATTAGAGGAAATAAATGACAGAAAATAGTTATATGATTATATCCTTTTATGTTTTGACCTCCTAAAAAGTATGATGAGAAAGACCCATGATTAATAGCCCTATATAAATATATGTTATATCTAGCCCTAAAGAAAATTATAAAACCTATAATGATAGTCAACCAAAAACTAAAAGTCCATAAGGTGGGAACAATAACCATTTCTCCTATTAAATTTAAAGTTGGAGGACAAGCTATGTTAACACAACATAAGATAAATCAAAATATTCTTAGAATAGGATAAACTTGCAATATTCCTTTTATATAGGGAATATTTCGAGTATGACTTTTTTTATATCTAAAATATGCTATACAAAATATTGCAGAAGAAGAAAATCCGTGAGCTACTATAGTAATTAAAGCTCTTATAATTCCTCATCTGGTATCTAAAATAATTCCTGCAGCTACAATACTTATATGACCCACAGAAGAATAAGCCACTAGAGATTTTACATCAACTTGTCGAAGACACATTATTGTAGCCAAAAACCCACCTCATATTCTTAATATTACTAACAAGAAAGAATATATATCAATTTTTATATTAAAACAAAAATTTATCTGCATTATACCAAAACCACCAAGTTTTAAGAGAATACCAGCAAGAATTATAGATCCTGCCAAAGGAGCTTCTACATGGGCTTTAGGAAGCCAAAGATGAACACCATATATAGGAAGTTTGGCTAAAAATGCGCCATAGACAACTAACACCACTAAACCTCCTAAAGAGCTTCTTCTAACTAAATGTAATATATATGTTCTTGTTCTCCTTAAATTAAAACAATGTCAAAGAATTAATAGTAATAAAGGAAGGGAAGCTCCAACTGTATAAAGTATTATATATGTCCCTGCTTGGAGCCGTTCAGGTTGATAGCCTCAGCCAATAATTAAAAAAAGAGTAGGGATTAAAGAAGCTTCAAAAAAAATATAAAATATTAATAGATTAGAAGAAGAGAAAGCCAATACCAAAACAAAACATAAAAATGTTAAACATAATATATAAAGATAAGATCTTTTCTCTTCTGGTGTAGCAATCAAAGATAAAAAACAAAGAAGACATCTTAAAAAAATTAAAAGATTAGAAACCCTTGATAAATAATAAAAACTGTCTAAAGAAAATATAAAACTTTGGTTTATATTAATTAATCTAATTAACAACGATAATATTAAACCAAATATAATTGTTAACCAATTTGCTCTAAAAAAAGAAGAAAAAATAATTATAACAAGTTCAATCACATGAAGATGGAGAAATAATGTTCCCCGAACTCAAGTTAGCAGCCTAAATTTCAAATCTCCAAATATTTTTTGTTTTAGTAGAGGTTTTGAAAACCTTTCGAGAGAATATATGTTCTCAACAAAAATTTACGTAAATTTTCTAATTAATCGTAGAAATGTTCCTTTTTAGAGTTTTATTTACTAGGATTTTATCGCTTATCCTCGTTTCCGTGTATTTTTTAACCAATTATATTAGTTACACAGACCAAGGAGAAAAAATAACCGCCTTTGAGTGTGGCTTTGATCCGTTAAGAAAAATACGTTCTCCTTTTTCAACACGTTTCTTCTTGTTAGTGGTATTATTCTTAATTTTTGATGTAGAAATTGCTTTACTATTCCCTATACTAAGACTATTTCAGACCAGAATTACATGAATTTCAACAACCGCATTAATGCTTTTTTTAGCTATTTTACTTTTCGGAATATTTCATGAATGAAACGAAGGAGCTCTTGATTGATTTAGATCTTAAAATAGGTAAGCTAAGTCAATAAGCTTTTGGGCTCATAACCCAACAATGGAAATTTCCTCTATTTAAAACTTTGTAATGATTCAAAATTAGCTTAGGCAAAACTTAGCATGGTAATTATAGTGTAGAAAGAAAATTTAATTAGAAGTAAAACTATCTTTATTTAACCCAGCAAGAAACATTAAACTATATTTGAAATAATAATTTAATTTAGCCTTTAAGTTGGACTAATTAGGTGCCAGCAGTCGCGGTCACACCTGACAACTAAGTTAATCAAAATTAGGTTAGGTTAAGGAAAAAGTTTATATAATCAGGTGAAATTGTTATAAAAAATAATATAATTTCCTGTTATTTACTCTTAAGCTCTGAAGATAAACTAGGATTAGATACCCTACTATATAGAGTATAAATTTTAAACCTAAGTACTAAGACTAAAAAGTTAAAACTTAAACTACATGGCGGCAGTTAAAAATTTTAGGGGAACTTGCCAGATAAATGATAATCCCCAAAAAACTCTACTTTTGTTAACAAAGTTTGTATATCGCCGTCTTCAGCATTCATTTAAGATGAATTCAAAATGTTTTTAACAAAAAGACAGGTTAAGATGCAACTTATATAAAAGTCTCGGTGAGTTACATTAAAAAATATTTTTGGAACCACTTTGAAATAAAGTGAAAAAATTGGACTTAAAAGTAAATATTATAATAAACTCTAATTGAATAAAGTAATTTAACTGTGTACAAATCGCCCGTCGCTTTCGTTGAAAAACGAAATAAGTCGTAACATAGTAGATGTACCGGAAGGTGTATCTGTCTTTATGGTGAAATAGTATCACATTACCTTTTCGAGGTGAAATTGAATTTATGTTCTAAAGATAATACCTATCTGGAAGCGAAATATTGCACTAAGTTTCGGCCTTAGGTTTGGGAAGTTTAATCTCCCAGATAGATGATATCAGACCTATTTTCTTCTCTAGATTGTATACAAGCAGGAAAACTCTCTACATTTATATGATTAACTCCAATTATTTTATCCTCTATTTTCGCTATTTCTAATACATGATCTCAAAGGCATGCAAAAGCAATATTAAATATGATTTCTACAAATGGAGATACACGTCAAAAAGCATTAGCAGGATTTCCGCTAATACTTTTTTCCTTAATTGTCTACCTTTTATTCTTAAATTATGTTGGATTAATTCCTTTTGCTTACGGTCCAACTAGTAATATTTGGATCTCTGCTTCTTTAGCTGTAGTATTTTGAAGTTCATTAATTTTTTCTGGATGATCAAAATTTCCGGTAGAATCAGCTGCACATTTTGCTCCGTCAGGAGCCCCGGGAGCCTTAGCCCCATTATTAATTGTAATTGAAACAGCTAGCTTACTAATTCGACCAATTACTCTGTCAGTTCGAATTATTGCTAATATTAGAGCAGGACATATTGTGATAGGTCTTATTGCATCTACATTTGCTTCTGCAACTCTTGCAAGACTTCCCTTTGTTTTTATAGCACATATTGGGTATAATATATTTGAAGTATTTGTGTGTGGGATTCAAGCTTATGTTTTCACCTTACTAGTAAAACTTTATGGTGAAGAGCATCCTGTATAAATTTATAAACTCATGAGTAAGAAGCTAATGGAGCATTTGATTGTTACTCAAATATTAGCATAGTTTAACTTATGCCTTCCTCGTATGCCCCAGTTAAGTCCAATATTAGGATTTGTAATATTTTTAGTCGTTCTATCATTATATATTGTCTTATTATGTGGAATAAGTAAGAAAACTCCTTTTCTTAAAACGAGAAAAATAGGAAAAAGTAATAAGATATCTTTTCATTTCTTTAATTAAATTATTATGAAATGGCAGAATTAATGCATAAACTTTAAGCGTTTAGCATGACCACCTAGGTCTTTCATAGTTGTTAACCCCTATCATCTTGGTGTAAAGCACAGGAGTTTTTGATACTCCAGGAGGGTCTGAACCCAGACGATTCATTAAGCTAGAGTAACTTTCTGTTGTTAAAGGACCCAACCCCCCCCAAGTAGGGGACCGCCCTTCCTTAAATTTGCAGATTAGCGTTTTAATCTGATAAACTACTACTTGTATTAGTTTATAAGGAGGTAAAAGTAATTTTATAAATTATCTCAGATTCCACAGATCTAAATTTTGGTTTAAACTAACTTTTACCAGTATATTTCTCTAACCTAGGATAAAATCTAAACCTTTTGCTTGGAAGGCAAATGTACAATTAATACTTCTTAGAGAGTTTAAAATTCTAATCTACAAAAATCTTCTAACCCTACAGCTTCTACAACAATAGGCATAAATGAATGGTTTGCTCCACAAATTTCGGAACATTGACCATAGTAAACTCCAGGCTTCTCAACGTATATTCTTATAGTATTTAATCGCCCAGGAACAGCATCTATTTTAACTCCTATTGAAGGAAGAGCTCAAGCATGAAGAACATCTGCCGATGTAGCAATTACAGTAGTTTCTATACCAAAAGGAACTACTGCTCGATTGTCTACTTCTAATAGACGATAATCCCCTTCATTTAAATCATTTTCGGGGATTATATAAGAATCAAATCTTCCGCTATTACTAAAAGGAATTTCATACCTTCAATATCACTGATGCCCAGTAGCTTTTAAAATAATACCTCTATTACTTTGTTCATCTAGTAAATACAAAAGACGTAATGAAGGTAAAGCTAACCAAATCAATAATAAAGCAGGAACAATTGTTCAAATTGTTTCTAATCGTTGAGCTTCAAGAGTTACTCGAGAAGAAAAAGTATTAAGAATTAAGTTTACACCTACTACGGCAACAAAAGTAAAAATTCCTAATAAAAGAACCATAGCATGATCATGAAATAAAAATATTTCGCTTTGAACAGGACTAGCTGCATCTATCAAATTTAATTGTCCTCAAAATCTCATTTAAACAAAAGAAATAAATCCTATAGTTACAGCTTCAATGTAATGCTTTAATTTTAAGCTATTTGTTTTAATTTAACTACAAACTTAATATTTGTGTCTAAAGCTCGACAAGCTATCATTTTTCTTAAACTAAGTTAAAAATCTAAAATCTTTTTCCAAAAATAAGGAAGTCTCACAAGAACAACAAAAGATAAAAAATATAAAATACTAACTGGGACAGCAAGTCTTGTATAAGGTTCTTCAATTGGGCAAGCACCTAATCATGTTAATAAGATAAAAAAAGTAACCAAATTTCAATAAACAATTTGATAAGGAGGTGTAAAAGAAGCAGGAACAACCTTCCCATAAGATATTCTTAATGGTAAAAAATATAAAATTATTACAGAAGCTGCAAGAGCAACAACTCCTCCTAATTTTCTAGGAATCGATCGTAAAATAGCATAAGCAAACAAAAAATATCATTCAGGTTGAATATGAACAGGTGTCACCATAGGGCTAGCATGAGTAAAATTATCAGGATCTCCTAATAATGTAGGAAAAAAGAATCCCAATAATACTAATATGGAAAAAAGAACTACAAACCCAACAATATCTTTCCAGGAAAAATAAGGATGAAATGGAATTTTTCTAATGTGGTTTAACTCACCTAAAGGGTTAGTAGATCCTTTTTCATGTAAAAATAAAATATGTAATCCTCTTAACGCTCCAATCACAAAAGGTAAAATAAAATGCAGAGAAAAAAATCGATTTAACGTTGATTGACCTACAGAAAACCCTCCTCAAATTCATTCAACCAATGAAGGACCTAAATAAGGAACAGCAGAAACTAAATTGGTAATTACAGTAGCACCTCAAAATGACATTTGTCCTCATGGTAAAACATAACCTAAGAACGCTGTTGCTATACTAACTAAAAAAATAGTTACCCCTACTATTCAAGTATGAGGTTGGGAAATATAACTCTGATAATAAAGTCCTCGGCCTACGTGCAAGTAAAGAAACACAAAAAATAAGGATGCTCCATTAGCATGAAGATTCCGAAATAACCAACCGGCTGGAACATCTCGTATAATATGGATTACGGAAGCAAATGTATTAGTTATATCTGCCGTGTAGTGTATAGAAAGAAAGAGACCCGTTAAAATCTGTAATCCTAATAAGACACCTAAAATGGAGCCTCCATTTCACCAAATAGAAAAACTTATAGGACTAGGAAGACCTAGGATTTGTTCGGCAGGATTGCCTTGACGTAATTTATGCATAAAAATTTAAAGTAGAAACTGATGAAACATAATCATTCCCACGCACTCGAAGAATTCTTACAAGGAGACCCAAACCTAATGCAGCTTCACAAGCTGCAAAAGTTAAAAGAATTAAAAATATATGAAATCCTGAAGTATAAATTAAAGAGAATGAAAAAAGGAATACTAACAAACTTAATATTAGAGCTTCAAGACTAATTAATAAAATTAAAATATGTATGTTTATTTTGGAAAAAGTAAATAAAGAAGTAAGAATTCCTATTCAGGAAATTTTTATAAGAAACACCGAAACTAGAATCCTCATTTTAGGCTTTGAAGGCCAATGGTTTTATTTATATTAACCTATAGTTCCTGCAAGGGACAAACAGTCATAAATAAATTTACAATTTACCGCCTAACATTTCAGCCACCAAAATAAATTAAGAGGATACCGCCATTAGTGAAACTAAAAAAAGAGAACATAATGAAAAAGGTAAAAAAGACTTTCAACATAATATTATTAAAAGATCATAACGGAAACGAGGATAAGCTCCACGCCTCATCAAAAATATCACACTTATAATAAATACTTGAATTGGAAATACTAAAGGAGAAAAAACAGTTTGAGAAAAGAACCAAACTCTAGTTGCTATTGCTATAAATAAAATTCTGGCATATTCAGCCAAAAAAAGAAGAGTAAACAATCCTCCCCCAAACTCCACATTAAAACCAGAAACTAACTCAGATTCTCCTTCAGCAAAATCAAAAGGAGCACGGTTTGTTTCAGCTACTGTTCTAGCAAACCAAACCAAAAACATAGGAATTAATAAAAATATAATTGGGAATTTTATACTCTCTGCCTGATCTCAAGAGCAAGTAGATAATATAAAAGCCCTGAAAAGTAATAAAAGAAGTATTCTTACTTCATAAGAAATAGTTTGAGCAGCCGCTCGAAGAGCTCCTAAAAAAGCATATTTAGAATTAGAAGATCATCCGGCCAATATAGTTCCGTAAACATTTAAAGAAGTCACACAGAAAAATAACAGTAAACCTCAAGAAACAAATTTATTTCTAAAGGACCTAGGGTATAAATATCATACTCCTAAACCTAATGTTAAACTCAAGACAGGAGCAAAAATAAATATATATTGATTTCTACCATACGGAATAACTTTTTCTTTAACAAAAAGTTTTACAGCATCTCCTAATGGAGCTGGGATTCCTCAGATCCTAGGTTTATTAGGTCCTTTACGAATCTGGACATAACTCAACACCTTTCGCTCTAATAATGTATAGAATGCAATTGCGATAAGAACACATAAACAGGTTAAAATTCTAGAAATTAAATATACCACTAGATAATATAAAAAATATGATAAAGAAAATAGTTAAAAATAATCGAGTATTAGGTCATAAACCTTCATAACTTATTAATCTTCCTGGTTTATACAAATTATTTTTTAAATAAAAAATTGGCTCTGCTCAACCATTATCTAATATCTTTAATTTATTTATAAATAAACTAAAAGGCTTAGTAGAACCATAAACTAAGGGAGTTAGAAAAAATAAAGTAGATAATCTAAATCTACTCTTCTTTTTTTGAAACTCAATTAATCCTATAATTATACCAGTAATAGTAACAAAATTAATTAAAGAAGATTCAAATCTAGGTAAAAATGCTAATTCAAGATTAGAGATTTCAATACTTCTTAATAACTTACCACCAGTAATAGCACCCACAGATAACACAAGGACTGGTAGAGAGGTATATAGGTCTGAACACCTGGATAATAAAGGAATATTACTTTTATCTCAAGAAATTGATTTTAATGTCCGAAAAACGTATTTTGCAGTCATAAAAGTAGCAGCCATCATGATCACAGTTCTTATAAAGTTGATAGGAGACATGAACACTTTTTCCAAAATTAAGTGCTTAGAATAAAACGCACTTATAAATGGTGCACCTACTAAACATAACCTACTAATATTAAATATTACACAAGTTATAGGTATTATTACCCCTACACCTCCTATTCTACGAATGTCTTGAACCCCAAAAGTAATCATTAAAATATGACCGGCAGCTAAGAATAATAAAGCCTTAAATAGAGCATGAGTATATAAATGAAATAAACTTAAAGCAGGTAAATTTATCCCTAAACTAAAAACTATAACCCCTAATTGCCTTAAAGTAGATAAAGCAATAATTTTTTTAATATCATTTTCATAAGTAGCCGCTCAACCTCCTAACAAACAAGTGGTAGAACCACATAAAAGAAGTATACTACAAATACTTTGATCTAAAGGTAAATTATATCTTAATCGAATAATTAAAAAAATTCCTGCAGTTACAAGTGTTGAAGAATGAACCAAAGCTCTAACGGGAGTAGGGGCTGCTATAGCAGCCGGAAGCCAAGAACTAAAAGGAAATTGTGCACTTTTAGTTAAAGCTGCAACACTAAACATCAACACTATTCCAGAACTATAAAATATTTTGTCTCTCATAGATAAAAATGAAAATTGACCGGCAGATAAGAAAAATGGTATTCTTAAAACAATAATTACATCACCAAGACGATTAATTATAAGAGTTTGAAAACCAGCTAGTTGAGACTCTTTTCTTTCGTAGTAAATAATTAAAGCAAATGAAGTAATTCCTAACCCATCTCATCCCAATAACAAGAAAAAAATAGATCCAGAAAAAATTAATAAATTTATTGACACAACAAATGATAAAAGAATTCAAATAAAACGACCAGAAAATGGGTCTTCTTCTATATACTTATGAGCAAATATAAATACACTCCCAGAGATTAATGTTACAATTATTCTAAAACTAATTCTAATTTTATCAAAAATTAATATAAAAGAAAACCTCGAACTTGACAGATCAAATAAATTTAATTCAACAATTGTTGTTTCATTAATTTTTAAAAATCCATAAGAACTAATTATTATTAATAATGAATACCTAAATAATAACAGAGAAAATTTTAATCTTTTAATTCTTTTCATTACCAACAATAAAACATCCAGCTCCTGAGACCCGAACTACTACTAACAATATAATTAATAATACTACAGCTAAAAATAAAAAAATAGATAAATTTCTAGCCTCAGCCAGACTTTCTCCACTAACTCAAGTTCTCTGCCCCAAAAATCTATAAGCTCTACTTCTTTCCCTGAAGAAAGAAATTATTAATGATCTTAAAATAGCAAAAATAAATCCAGAAAACCTAAGTTTAAATGGGTAATTTCTTCTAACTAAACAAATGTAAATAAATATTACTAGTAAACCTCCAACATATACCAAAAATAAGACGTAAGAAAACCAAAAACTAGAAAAAAAAGAAATACATGACACAACCCTTATTCTAATAAGAACAACCATAGCAGCTATTCTTACTGGATTTTTAAACAAAGGAAAACAAAAAATTAAAGAGGTGCAAAATCAAAATATAAAAAACAATTCAAAAATAGTTAATTCAACCACCCTCTAACTCCCAAAGTTAGTATTCTCTAGAACTCTTTTTGATTAATTTTGGTTCTGAGATAATTTGTCTTCTTTCTAGATGCAAACCAGATCTTCTATATAAAGTACAGTACCGACTAATATTAATATATTATAAAATGATCCTAAATCAATCGCATATAATTCTGCCAAGTCAATATATTATATAAAACTATATTAAAAACTGGTCCTTTCGTACTAAGTTTTTATAATAAAAGGATAGAATCTGACCTGGCTTACGCCGGTCTGAACTCAGATCATGTAGGAATAATAGCTCGAACAGAGCTTACCAAAAAGGCGGCTAGCCTTTTAGTTTCCTAGTCCAACATCGAGGTCACAAACTTATTAATAAAATTATGCTGTTATCCCTAAGGTAGTTTTTCCAAACTTATAATTATCGGCTTATAAAATTTAGGATGTTAAATTGATCCTATGTTGCCCCAACAAAACTGAACCAAAAAATATTTTGGTATAAGATAAACTCTAAGGGTCTTCTCGTCCTTTTTAAACCCTCAGGCTTTTTCACCTGAATAGTAATTTCAATAAATTAAATAGGAGACAGTTAAACCCCGTAGACTCCATTCATACCTGACTACAATTAAAAGCCAATTGATTGCGCTACCTTAGCACGGTCAAAGTACCGCGGCCATTGATATAGTACTACATTGGGCAGGTAAAACCTTAGACTAAATTTTCCTAGGGCTATGTTTTTGTTAAACAGTCGAAGTTTATATTTGCCGAATTCCTTCTAATTAATTATATTATATAAACTAAACATTGAACTTATTGTAAAATAAATTTAGAATAATTTTATACACTACTAATTTATACATAATTAATTTCAAAACAAATTAAATGAAAAAATCCTATAAAAATATAGAAAAAATAAAAAATAAATATTTTTAAGTTTATTATTCGTTAGGGTTAACTCTAAAATAATTTAATATATTTAAATTTCTAATAATATGAAATTTCATCACTCCATATTTAATTTTCCAGCACTATATGCTTTTCTAGGATTACCAGATATCCTGAGAATTGAAAGTTTTTCGCTCCTACATAGTAATCTTTCAACCATATTTCAACATAATTTTATATTTTCTAAAAAAAGTTACTATGTAGCTCTTCTCACTTCGGGAACTACTATTTAGTATAATTATAGTATAACCATTATACCAAAGGTAAAATTTATTAACTTATTAGTATTTAATTAATTCCATTAATGTAATCTAAACTAATTAAAATAAACAAATATAATTTAATTTACATGAGACAGCCATTTATACTACGGATCTTTTCATTTTAGTGAAACGTAACTCTGTTTATACTACTAGACTCTTTTAAATTTATAAGGGAGCCCTAAATAAGGTTTTTCTCAATGTAACTGAGACGTAAATACTTCATATACTTCACCCTTATAAATAATGTAAATAACTTAAGGTCAGCCAACAATAGGATCTTCTTATTTGCCGTAAGATATAAATCATTTTATACTTCTAACCCACTTTATATAATAAATTAATACCTAAACTGTTCTAGTTACAGAACATTCTGTATTTCTATGAAAATCTAAAGGAAGGACTTCTTCTCATTCCCGGGATAAAGCCGGAGCCGTAGTAAAAAGAACTCCTCGTTGGCTAGTTAGAGCCTCTCATAAAATAAATACAAATATTAAAACTGCAAAAATAGATAGCAAAGATCCAAATGAAGAAACCTGATTTCACTTAAAATAAGCATCTGGGTAATCTGAATAACGTCGAGGCATTCCTGCTAACCCTAAAAAGTGTTGGGGAAAAAAAGTTAAATTTACAGCAATAAATATTACTAAAAATTGGGACTTAGCTCAACGATCGTGAAAAGTAAGACCTCTTATAAAAGGAAACCAATAGATAAATCCCCCAAAAATAGCAAATACAGCTCCTATCGAAAGAACATAGTGAAAATGAGCAACTACATAATAAGTATCATGTAAAACAATATCTAAGGACGAATTTGATAGAACAATTCCTGTTAGTCCTCCTAAAGTAAACAAGAAAATAAACCCAAGGACTCAGTATATTGAAGCATCGTATATATTTCGTCTTCCATAAAGAGTTATTAATCAACTAAAAACTTTAATTCCAGTCGGAACAGCAATTACTATAGTAGCAGCTGTAAAATAAGCCCGTGTATCAACATCTATCCCTACAGTAAATATGTGATGAGCTCATACAATAAAACCTAAAATACCAATAGAAATTATTGCATAAATTATTCCAAGTGTACCAAAAGCTGGTTTAGAAGTAAAATTTCTAAGAATGTGAGAAACAATTCCAAATCCAGGAAGAATTAAAATATATACTTCCGGGTGACCAAAAAATCAAAACAAGTGTTGATATAAAATAGGGTCTCCTCCACCAGCTGGATCAAAAAATCTTGTATTAAAATTTCGATCTGTTAATAACATGGTAATTGCCCCTGCTAAAACTGGAAGAGAAAGAAGTAATAAGAAAACAGTAACTAAAATAGACCAGACAAATAATCTTAAACGTTCAAGACTCATAGCGCTAGAACGTATGTTAAAAATTGTAGTAATAAAATTAATAGCACCTAATAAAGAAGATAATCCAGCTAAATGGAGAGAAAAAATAGCCAAATCTACAGAACTTCCTCCATGTGCTACAGGACCTGAAAGAGGGGGATACACAGTTCATCCCGTTCCAGCTCCACCTTCTATTATTCTTGAACATAATAGTAGTATAAAAGAAGGAGGAAGTAATCAAAAACTTATATTATTTATACGAGGAAAACTTATATCTGGGGCACCAATTAATAAAGGTACTATTCAATTTCCGAATCCACCAATTATAACAGGTATAACTATGAAAAAAATTATTACAAAAGCATGAGCAGTAACAATTACATTATAAAAATGGTCATCACCCAAGAAAGCACCTGAAGTCCCTAATTCAAAACGAATTAGCAAACTTAGACCTGTCCCTAAAAGACCACATCATATACCAAAAATTAGATAAAGTGTTCCAATATCTTTATGATTTGTTGAAAATAACCAACGCAT